TTACAGACGAATCTACAAAAAGAGTTTAACTTTGTAAACCGAAAACTCAATATTACTATCACAAGAATTGCAAAACCTTATGGAAATCCTAATATTCTTGCAGAATTTATAGCCGGACAATTAAAAAATAGAGTTTCTTGTCGCAAAGCAATGAAAAAGGCTATTGAATTAACCGAACAAGCAGATACAAAAGGAATTCAAGTACAAATTGCAGGTCGCATTGATGGAAAAGAAATTGCACGCGTCGAATGGATCAGAGAAGGCAGGGTTCCCCTACAAACCATTCGGGCTAAAATTGATTATTGTGCCTATACAGTTCGAACTATCTATGGCGTATTAGGTATCAAAATTTGGATATTTATAGATGAAGAATAAAAAAACTTTCCTTGGCTTTTCTTTTTTTTTACCCCCCCAATCCAACAAAAAATAAGAAACTCGTTCATTTTTTTGATTGAAGATAAAAAAAAAGAGCTCGTAATTCTTTAATTCTATAGGGTTGAATAAAAATTCGATTAAATAAATGTTTGATATAATTGCTATGCTTAGTGTGTGACTCGTTGGTTTTTTTAGGAATAAGGTTCAAAAATAAAAAAAGCCTCCCTAATATGAACTAATAACTATAGAACTAAGAACCAACTCATCACTTCGTATTATCTAGATCCAACAAAGCAGTCAAGATATGATAAATTTATCATATCATTGTAGCAACTGAAATTTGTTTTGCATAAACTAAAAAAGCAAAAAATATTATTCTAAGGTGTGAACCGGAATATAGAAAAAGATGTGGATAGAGGGGTGAGAGAAAGAGAGAAAAGAAATATAAATGATATAGAATTCCAATATGTAAGGTCTATGAGTCATTTAGTCATCTCATAAAAGACAATGTAATAAAGCATCAATACTGATTCATACATAATTAAATGATAGATTTATAGAACAAAAAACCAAGAGCCTTTAGCCAATAAAGACTGAGAAAATTGACTCAAGAACAAATTTCATTAAGAGCTCCGTTGTAACATTAAGACCTAACCATTAAACAAGAAGCGATGGGAACGATGGAACCCATGAATGCAGAAGATTTTATTGAAACCAAATCCTAACGATTCATTGGTCGGGATGGCGGAAGGAACCGAGAAAGAATTAATCTATTCTGATCTGAGACGTAATGAATTAACCTTACAACTGAAATAGATAGTAGAGTAAACATTCGCCCGCGAAAACATTCTTTTTTGAATTGCTACATTTTGAATATTTTGAATCCCTTTTTCGCGAGGAGCTGGATGAGACGAAACTCTCACGTCCGGTTCTGTAGTAGAGGTGGAATTCAGAAAGAACCATCAACTATAACCCCAAAAGAACCAGATTCCGTAAACAACATAGAGGACGAATGAAGGGAATGTCTTATCGAGGTAATCATATTAGTTTCGGTAAATATGCTCTTCAAGCGCTTGAACCCGCTTGGATCACATCTAGACAAATAGAAGCGGGGCGCCGGGCAATGACACGAAATGCACGTCGGGGTGGAAAAATATGGGTACGTATATTTCCCGACAAACCAGTTACAGTAAGACCCACAGAAACACGTATGGGTTCAGGTAAAGGCTCTCCAGAATATTGGGTAGCTGTTGTTAAACCAGGTCGAATACTTTATGAAATGGGTGGAGTCACAGAAAATATAGCCAGAAAAGCCATTTCAATAGCAGCATCCAAAATGCCTATCAAAACTCAATTTATTATTTTGGGATAAGAATGTAGAATCAAAGAAAATAAATCCTGGAAATGAAAAATGCAAGGTTTACTTTTTTTTTGACAAAAAATATTTCTTTCTTTTTCTTCGCCCTTTGCATTGAAAGAACAAAAAAAAATGATTCAACCCCAGACACGTTTGAATGTAGCAGATAATAGTGGGGCTCGAGAATTGATGTGTATTCGAATCATAGGAGCTAGTAACCGCCGATATGCTTATATCGGTGACGTTATTGTTGCTGTGATTAAAGAAGCAGTACCAAATATGCCCCTAGAAAGATCAGAAGTGGTCAGAGCTGTAATTGTACGTACCTGCAAAGAACTTAAACGCGACAATGGTATGCTAATACGATATGATGACAATGCCGCAGTTGTCATTGATCAAGAAGGAAATCCTAAAGGAACTCGCGTTTTTGGTGCGATCGCCCGGGAATTGAGACATTTAAATTTTACTAAAATAGTTTCATTGGCGCCCGAGGTATTATAATAGTCTTAAAATATTAAGATGAGACTATGATATAGTTATAGTCGGGTATTGGAAAGAAATAGATTCAAATTAATTTAGTAGATTGTGTTTCACGCATATACCTTTAATTTAATAATATAATTTTTTTTCATAAACAAAAAAAAATTAAGTAAAAAAACATGTTGATTATATAAAAATTCGGGGGCAACAAGAATTTTAGTCCATCATGAGTAGGGACACTATTGCTGATATACTAACCTCTATACGCAATGCGGATATGGATAAAAAAAGAGTAGTTCGAATAGCATCTACTAATATCACTGAAACCATTGTTAAAATCCTTTTACGAGAAGGTTTTATCGAAAATGTGAGGAAACATCGAGAAAGCGACAAATATTTTTTGGTTTCAACCCTACGACATACAAGAAATAGAAAGGGGCCCTATAGAAATCTTTTAAATTTAAAACGGATCAGTAGACCTGGTCTACGAATCTATTCTAACTATCAAAGAATTCCTAGAATTTTGGGTGGAATGGGCGTTGTCATTCTTTCTACTTCTCATGGTATAATGACAGATCGAGAGGCCCGACTAAAAGAAATAGGCGGAGAAATTTTGTGTTATATATGGTAATCCTTCTTATATCTGCATTGGATCCGAAACTTTCTATTTGTTGTAAAAAAAAAAAAAAATGCGGAGTATATAATCTTGTTCCTCCTAAATTAATTACTAATTTTAGGGGGTTTTACCTGGAATACTAAAGAACAAAAATAGATTCATGAGGGTTTAATTACGGAAGTGCTTCCAAATGGTATGTTCCGAGCTCCTTTAGATAATGAAGATCTTAATCTAGATTATATTTCAGGAAAGATCCGCCGGCATAGTTTTATACGGATACTGCCAGGAGATAGAGTCAAAATTAAAGTAGGGCATTCTGATTCAAACAGAGGGCGTATCATTTATCAACTCCCCAACAAAGATTCGAGGGATTGGGTGGTTTTTCTTTTTCAACTTTACCATTAGTTTCCGTGGGACTACGATTCAAAATTTAGTTTAAGGAATTAAAAATATGAAAATAAGAGCTTCTGTTCGTAAAATTTGTGAAAAATGTCGACTAATTCGTAGACGGGGACGAATTATAGTAATTTGTTCCAACCCGAGACATAAACAAAGACAGGGATAGTGTAAAAAAGACTCTCTAAAAGACCCGATGTACAAATAAAAAAGATTTGTTTTGACAAGAAATGGATATATCCATATATCTATGATGACTTATATTTATGAGATGATAAAATATGGCAAAAACTATACCAAAAATGGGTTCGCGTAGGAATGGACGTATTGGTTCACGTAAGAATACACGTAGAATACCAAAGGGAGTTATTCATGTTCAAGCAAGTTTCAATAATACCATTGTGACTGTTACAGATATAAGAGGTCGGGTGGTTTCTTGGTCTTCGGCCGGTACTTGTGGATTTCGGGGTACAAGAAGAGGGACACCTTTTGCTGCTCAAACGGCAGCTGGAAATGCTATTCGTACAGTAGTCGATCAAGGTATGCAACGAGCAGAAGTCATGATAAAAGGACCCGGTCTCGGAAGAGATGCAGCATTACGGGCTATTCGTCGAAGTGGTATACTATTAACTTTCGTCCGGGATGTAACTCCTATGCCACATAATGGCTGTAGACCTCCTAAAAAAAGACGCGTATAAAAAAAAATATTAAAGAAATTTCAAGAGAAATAAACGATTCGATCAAATAATATTATATTACTATGGTTCGAGAGAAAGTAACAGTATCTACTCGGACACTACAGTGGAAGTGTGTTGAATCAAGGACAGACAGTAAGCGTCTTTTTTATGGGCGCTTTCTTTTGTCTCCACTTATGAAAGGTCAAGCTGACACCATAGGCATTGCGATGCGAAGAGCTTTACTTGGAGAAATAGAAGGAACATGTATCACACGCGCAAAATCTGAGAAAATACCCCACGAATATTCTACCGTAGTGGGTATTCAAGAATCAGTACATGAAATTTTAATGAATTTGAAAGAAATAGTATTGAGAAGTAATTTATATGGAACTTGTGATGCGTCTATTTGTGTTAAGGGTCCTGGGTATGTAACAGCTCAAGATATAATCTCACCGCCTTATGTGGAAATCGTTGATAATACACAACATATAGCTAGCTTGACAGAACCTATTGATTTTTATATTGGATTACAAATTGAGAGGAGTCGAGGATATCGTATAAAAAGTGAAACTAATTTTCAAGGCGGAAGTTATCCTATCGATGCTGTATTCATGCCTGTTCGAAATGCAAATCATAGTATTCATTCTTATGGGAATGGAAATGAAAAACAAGAGATGCTTTTTCTCGAAATATGGACAAATGGAAGTTTAACTCCTAAAGAAGCGCTTCATGAAGCGTCCCGGAATTTGATTGATTTATTTATTCCCTTTTTCCATATAGAAGAAGAAAACTTCAATTTAGACGACAATAAACACAAGGTTACTTTACCTCTTTTTACCTTTCATGATAAATTGGTTAAACTAAAGAAAAAAAAAATAGCATTGAAATATATTTTTATTGACCAATTAAAATTGCCTCCCAGAATCTATAATTGCCTCAAAAGATCCAATATATATACATTATTAGATCTTTTGAATAACACTCAAGAGGATCTTATGAAAATTGAACATTTTCGTATAGAAGATGTAAAACAGATATTGGGCATTCTAGAAAAGCAGTTTGAAATGGATTTACTGAAAAATTAGTTTTTAATCCGTTG